AAAAAAAAGTAGATACATTTGATAGAAATTTACTATCAAGAGAAAAAAAACTTTCTTTATTTGCAGTTCCAGAAGACGAACAAGGAAGAATTTATTTAGAAGATCAAATTCAAATTTTCAAATTTTTATTCAATCCAGTTATAACCGATCCCAAGGCTAAAAGAATTAGAAAAAAATCTATTGGAATAAAAGAAATCAGTAAAAAAGTTCCTCGATATTCATACAAATTAATCGATGAATTAGAACAACAGGAAGGAGTAGAAAATGAAGAAAACGTCGCAGAGGATCATGAGATTCGTTCAAGAAAAGCCAAACGTGTAGTAATTTTTACTGATAAGCAAGAAAATACTGATACTAATACCCCAAATACTAATGACCCTGATCAAACAGAGGAAGTGGCTTTGATACGTTATTCGCAACAATCAGATTTTCGTCGAGACATAATCAAAGGATCCATGCGTGCTCAAAGACGTAAAACTGTTACCTGGGAACTGGTTCAAGCAAATGTGCATTCCCCTCTTTTTTTGGACAGAATAGACAAACCCCTTTTTTCTTTTAATATTTCCGAGTTAGTGAAAGTCATTTTTAAAAACTCGATGGATAAAAAAACAAAAAAATTAATAATTTCGGATTATACAGAGGAAAAGAGAAAAGAAAGTGAGAAAAAAAAAGAAGAACAAAAAAGAGAAAAATACAAAAGAGAAGAGAAAGCACGAATAGAAATAGCAGAAGCCTGGGATAGCATTCTATTTGCTCAAGTAATAAGAGGTTTCATATTAGTAAGCCAATCGTTTCTTAGAAAATATATTATATTACCTTCATTGATAATAGCTAAAAATATAGTCCGTATGTTATTATTTCAATTTCCCGAATGGTCCGAAGACTTAAAAGATTGGAATAAAGAAATGCATGTTAAATGCACCTATAATGGTGTTCAATTATCAGAAACAGAATTTCCAAAAAATTGGTTGACAGACGGTATTCAGATAAAGATTCTATTTCCTTTTTGCCTTAAACCTTGGCACAGGCCTAACCTACGATCCCCTCAAAAAAATCTGTTGAAACTGAAAAATAAAGGACAAAAAAACGATTTTTGTTTTTTAACAGTTTGGGGAATGGAAACTAACCTTCCTTTTGGTTCTCCCCGAAAACGACGTTCATTTTTTGAACCCATTTTCAAAGAACTCAAAAAAAAAATTATAAAATTGCAAAAAAAGTCTTTTCTAGTTATACAGTTTTTAAAAGAAAGAACAAAATTTTTTCTAAACATCTCAAAAGAAACAAAAAAATGGGTCATCAAAAGTATTCTATTTATAAAAAGAATAATAAAAGAACTTTCAAAAATAAATCCAATTCTATTCTTTGGATTAAGAGAAATATCTGAATTGAGTGAAACTAAAAAAGAAAAGGATTCGCTAATGAGTAATCAGATGATTCATGAATCGTCCATTCAAATTCGATTTATGGATTTGAAAGATTATTCATTGACAGAAAAAAAAATGAAAGATCTGGCTGATAGAACAACCACAATCAGGAATCAAATAGATAAAATTACAAAAGATAAGAAGAAAGGATTTTTTACTCCGGAACTAAATAATAAAATAAATATTAGTGCTAATAAAAGAAGTTCTCCTTATAAACTAGTACCACCAATAAAAAATATTTCGCAGAAATTCAAAAGAGGAAATGTTAGATTCATCCGTAAATCATATTTTTTTATAATATTTTTAATTCAAAGGATATATATAGATATCGTTCTATCTATCATTTCTATTCCGAGAATCAATACACAACTTTTTTTTGAATTATCAAAAAAAATTCTTGATAAATACATTTCCAATAATGAAACAAATAAAGAAAAAATTAATAAAACAAATAAAAATACACTTCGCTTTATTTCGACTATAAAAAAGTCGCCTTTTGATATTAGTAATAAGAATTCAAAAAGAATTTTTGACTTATCCTCCTTGTCACAAGCATATGTATTTTACAAATTATACCAAACCCAACTTATTAACTTGTATAAATTAAGATATGTTCTTGAATATCACGGAACATCTCTTTTTCTTAAGAATGAAATAAAGAATTATTTCGAAGAACAAGAAATATTTCATTCTGAATTACGACACAAAGATCTTTTGAATTCTGGAATGAATCAATGGAAAAACTGGTTAAGAGGTCATTATCAATATGGTTTATCCCCGATTAGATGGTATCGCTTAGTACCTCAAAAATGGCGAACTAAAATCAATCAACAACGTATGGATCGTAATAAAGATTTAAACAAAAAGTATTCTGATGAAAAAACACACCAATTAATTCATTACAAAAAATTAAATGATTTTGAAGCAAATCCATTACCGAATCAAAAATATAACTTTCAAAAACACTATAGGTATGACCTTTTCTCATATAAATCTATTAATTATGAAAATAAAAAGCATTCATATATTTATGCATCACCATTACGTATAAATAATAAAGAGAAGATTTCTTATGATTACAATATAGACAATATAGATAAGGGTATATTATTTAATATGTCAGGAGGTCTTATTCCTATCAATAATTATCTAGGAGAAGAGGATATTATGAATCTGGGGAAATTTTCCGATAGAAAATATTTTGATTGGAAAATTTTCCATTTTTGTCTTAGAAAGAAAGTTGATATTGAGTCCTGGATAGATACCAATGGTAATAAAAATGCTAAGGCTGGGTTTAAAAATTATCAACTAATTGACAAAATTACTAAAAAAGGTCTTTCTTATCTTACAATCTATCAAAATCAAGGAATCCAACCATCCAAGAAAAAAAACCTTTTTGATTGGATGGGAATGAATGAAGAAATACTAAGTCGTCCCATATCGAATCTGAAACTTTGGTTCTTCCCAGAATTTATCCTATTTTATAATACATATAAAATGAAACCGTGGATCATACCAATCAAATTACTTCTTTCAAATTTGAATGGAAATGAAAATGTTAGTGAAAATCAAAATATCAATATAAAGAGAAAGGGGGATCTTTTTATATTATCAAATGAAAAAAAAATTATTGAATTAGAGAATCGAAATCAAGAAGAAAAAGAATCCGCAGACCGAGGTAATCTTGAATCAGATGCACAAAACCAAGAGAATCTTGGATCGGTTCTCTCAAACCAAGAAAAAGATATTGAAGAAGATTATGCAGGCTCAAATATGAAAAAACGTAGAAAGAAAAAGCAATACAAGAGCAATACAGAAGCAGAGCTTGATTTCTTCCTAAAAAGGTATTTACGTTTTCAATTGAGATGGGATGATTCTTTAAATCAAAGAATGATCAATAATATCAAAGTATATTGTCTCCTGCTTAGATTGATAAATCCAAAAGAAATTGCTATATCCTCTATTCAAAGGGGAGAAATGAGTTTGGATATTCTGATGATTCAAAAGGATTTAACTCTTACAGAATTGATGAAAAAGGGCATATTAATTATCGAACCAGTTCGTTTGTCTATAAAAAATGACGGACAATTTCTTATCTATCAAACGATAAATATTTCATTGGTTCATAAGAGTAAGCCCCCAATTAATCAAAGATACCGAGAAAAAAGCTATATTGATAAGAAAAATTTTGATAAATCTATTGCAAGACATCAAAGAATGATCGAAAATAGGGACAAAAATCATTCTGATTTCTTTGTTCCTGAAAAAATCTTATCCACTAAACGGCGGAGAGAATTAAGAATTCTAATTTCTTTCTATTCGAGGAATAGAAATGTTATACATAAAAATCCAGTATTTTTCAAATACGTAAAAAACTGTAGTGAAGTTTTGGATAAAAGCAAAAGAGATAAAAATAAACTAATTAAATTAAAGTTCTTTCTTTGGCCTAATTATAGATTAGAAGATTTAGCTTGTATGAATCGATATTGGTTTGATACCAATAATAGCAGCCGTTTTAGTATGGTAAGGATACATATGTATCCATGATTGGAAATTCGTCAATAATACCTATGCATTCTCGTAGAAATATACCATCCCTTCCTATTCTTATCCAAATAAAATTGAAAATTGGATTAATTAATTTTATTTGAAAAAATTAGTTGATAAAATTAGGAGTTCATAAAGAAATTAAGATTATTGTATATACAAAATAAAAATTAGTCGCATTATTCTTACTGATTGGTAAAATTTTTGAATTTTAAAAAGAAAAACAAAAAAGAATAGAAGGTTTCGTTTTATGGTAAAAAATTCATTTATTTCTGTTATTTCACAAGAAGAAAAAAAAGAAAACAGTGGGTCTGTTGAATTTCAAGTAGTTAGCTTCACCAATAAGATACGAAGACTTACTTCACATTTGGAATTGCACAGAAAAGACTATTTATCTCAGAGAGGTCTACGTAAAATCCTGGGAAAACGGCAACGACTTCTGTCTTATTTGTCAAAGAAAAATAAAGTACGTTATAAAGAATTAATTAGTCGGCTGGATATTCGGGAATCAAAAACTCGTTAAATTGAAAAGTAACTTGAATTATTTGATTTATTAGATCTTGAATTTTGATGAACTTCTTTTTGTTTTCAGCAATTCATGAAAGAATAAATCGAGGAATAACCTATGAATGTAACAACTACAAGAAAAGACCTCATGATAGTCAATATGGGCCCTCACCACCCATCAATGCATGGTGTTCTTCGGCTCATCCTTACTCTAGATGGTGAAGATGTTATTGATTGTGAGCCGATATTGGGTTATTTACACAGAGGGATGGAAAAAATTGCGGAAAACAGAACAGTTATACAATATCTGCCTTATGTAACACGTTGGGATTATTTAGCGACTATGTTCACAGAAGCAATAACCGTAAATGGACCAGAACAGTTGGGGAATATTCAAGTACCTAAAAGAGCCAGTTATATCAGAGTAATTATGTTAGAGTTGAGTCGTATAGCTTCTCATCTCTTATGGCTTGGCCCTTTTATGGCAGATATTGGTGCACAGACCCCCTTTTTCTATATTTTCCGAGAAAGAGAATTAGTATATGATCTATTTGAAGCTGCCACCGGTATGAGGATGATGCATAATTATTTTCGTATCGGAGGAGTAGCTGCCGATCTACCTCATGGATGGATAGATAAATGTTTAGATTTCTGTGATTATTTTTTAACAGCGGTTTCTGAATATCAAAAACTTATTACGCGGAATCCTATTTTTTTAGAACGAGTTGAAGGGGTAGGCATTATTGGAGGAGAAGAAGCAATAAATTGGGGTTTATCAGGACCGATGCTACGAGCTTCTGGAATACAATGGGATCTTCGTAAAGTTGATCATTATGAATGTTACGACGAATTTGATTGGGAAATCCAGTGGCAAAAAGAAGGAGATTCATTAGCTCGTTATTTAGTCCGAATCGGTGAAATGACAGAATCTATAAAAATTATTCAACAGGCTCTGGAAGGAATTCCAGGAGGACCTTATGAGAATTTAGAAATCCGATCCTTTGATAGAGAAAAGGATCCAGAATGGAATGATTTTGAATATCGATTCATTAGTAAAAAACCTTCTCCCACTTTTGAATTGCCCAAGCAAGAACTTTATGTAAGAGTTGAAGCCCCAAAGGGAGAATTGGGAATTTTTTTAATAGGAGATCAGAGTGGTTTTCCTTGGAGATGGAAAATTCGCCCGCCGGGTTTTATCAATTTGCAAATTCTTCCTCAGTTAGTTAAAAGAATGAAATTGGCTGATATTATGACAATACTAGGTAGCATAGATATCATTATGGGAGAAGTAGATCGTTGAAATGATAATTGAGACAACAGAAGTACAAAATATCAATTCTTTTTCCAGATTGGAATCCTTCAAAGAGTTCTACGGAATCATATGGATGCTTGTACCTATTTTGAGTCTTGTATTGGGAATTACAATAGGCGTACTCGTAATTGTGTGGTTAGAAAGAGAAATATCTGCAGGAATACAACAACGTATTGGGCCTGAATATGCCGGTCCTTTGGGAATTCTGCAAGCTCTAGCCGATGGGACAAAACTAATTTTCAAAGAGAATATTCTCCCGTCTCGAGGGGATACTCGTTTATTCAGTATAGGACCATCCATAGCAGTTATATCCATTTTACTAAGTTATTCAGTAATTCCTTTTAGCTATCATCTTGTTTTATCTGATCTCAATATCGGTGTTTTTTTATGGATTGCCATTTCAAGTATTGCTCCCATCGGACTTCTTATGTCAGGATATGGATCAAATAATAAATATTCCTTTTTAGGTGGTCTACGAGCTGCGGCTCAATCAATTAGTTATGAAATTCCGTTAACTCTTTGTGTGTTATCAATATCTCTACGTGCGATTCGATTAAACATAAACTTTTCTTTACTTCTTTCTTTTTAGTAAAGAAATTGAATAGATATCTTCATTGTTTTATTCATTATTCAGGTTGATGGACTAAATCAGATAGTTATATGAGTGAAAGAAAACAGCTTCTAAATTAGCAGTAAAAAAATTGAGTCTCATCTCCTACATACAAGAATTAAAAGAAAATAAAGATAAGCAAGACCTTTACCCCAAGATTGGTTGATTAGTCATCCTAGCTTGAAGCGGGCTCAAAAGATCAACCCTATATAGTTTTTATTATCCTTTCATTGTAGTACTATAACGGATGATTGAGTAAAAAAAATAAGTGGATGGTTAGGAACACCAAAATACATAAAGGATTAGTAATGGAGATTTTTTATGTAAATTATCCAAAAGGGTATTTTTCATAACATAAAAAGAATACTAATTGGGGCTTTAAGTTGGTAGAAATGATCAAGCAGTATTCCTCACGATTCCGATCCAGAGTATGCTCCTATCCACAGATTCAAAAAAATGACTATCAGGAACGAAATAATCCTTTTTTTTAAACCCCCTTTTTTAAGAAAGAAGAAAAGGAACGAAAAATAAGATCTTTTTATTCTTTCATATATTCATAGAGATAGCGTGTCATGATTCATGAAATAATGTAATGTATAATTTTTTTTCGTAATCGAAAAGGATGGGTTGAAATATCTATTGATATTTCTACAAGGAGTATTTTATTGAAGGATTAAGTTATTACTCACAAGAAAGAAAAATAAAAATTATTAAAGGACGAGATCAATTCAGAAGTGCTTTTTAGTTATTATTATAACATATAACAGACAGAATTCCATTGGTTTAATTCTGGATCTTCCAATAGGTTTTGACTTTATTATATATATTTATACTACAACCATATCAAGATAAATAATATTGACTTGGTCGGTCCTTTTAAATTTATTTATGGCCCCCGAGGAGCCGTATGAGGTGAAAATCTCATGTACGGTTTTGTAATAGCGATGGGAACAGTGATGTTATCACCGACTATGATTATCTAACAGTTCAAGTACAGTTGATATAGTTGAGGCCCAATCAAAATATGGTTTTTGGGGATGGAATTTGTGGCGTCAACCTATAGGATTTATTGTTTTTCTAATTTCTTCCCTAGCAGAATG